GATCCACTAATTCCTCAAATCAGTACTTCCCCGGAGTATTGGATCAAGGAAGAAGTGATTGTAGGAGTGAAGTGTTGAGTTGATATAATTTGAAGAAGCGAAGTGGCAGGGCCAAAGCAAGAAAAGAAGTACGTATTTTTCACATTTTCACGTTTCTAGGATTACACAAAGGGATTAGCAAATAAAAGTGCTAATGCCACGACCAGCCCGTAAATTGTTAAAGCTTCCATAAAAGCCAGACTAAGCAATAAAGTACCTCGTATTTTACCCTCTGCTTCTGGTTGTCTAGCAATACCTTCTACGGCTTGGCCCGCAGCAGTACCTTGACCGACTCCGGGTCCAATAGAAGCAAGTCCTACGGCCAATCCAGCAGCAATAACGGAAGCAGCAGAAATTAGGGGATTCATGGTAAGCTCCTCACAACAAAAAATGAAGAAATGGTTAATGATATAATCAAATAAACCAATGAATTCTTATATATAATTAATGTTATTATTAATGTTATATATTTATATTATATATTAATTAGTTACATTACTTATTATTTCATATTCCATCACTAAGATCCATACAACTAAACTAAGAACTCCGAACCCAATTTGAGTTAAGAAGTGATGATATTTGATATTACTGAATCATCAGAACTACTTCAATATCTCGTTTTTATTCACTATCCAAGTCTTTGAAAATCCATATTAGTTCTTCTATTTCTTTGTTCCGAACCCATTCTTTCAATTCCTCCCTCCTTCATCTTCTCTATATGCATTCATAGGCTTAACTTCATATTCAATCCACATATACAAATATACAATAAAGTCACAGACGAAAAAGGGAAGAGCTTATATATCGTAATCCATATAAATAAAGGAATCTATATCTATATAATAGAAAGTTGATGGGGAATGAAATAATATAGATGGGTAGTCCATATAGATGAATATCTACTATCACATATACATGTTTTCTTCCATAATGTAAACCATCGCCATCTTATTTCTATTGAATCGGATCGGACCCTGGAATCATCCTTCTAAGCATACACCGGAGTTCACATATAATATGTAGCTACGGCTATGTAGCTCGGCCCACCTAACCTACTGAATTTTTCATCTGATTCGTGAACTCTTTCTTGTCTTTGTCATTATCTCACATGGATACAAACGAAGAGATTCATCAAAGCGAATCATCCCATATCAAGACTTGATTGATTGATCCAACTCCTCTGAATTCCAATTTTGGTCAATTGTTGAATAGAATGGAATGAAATAGCAACGGTTCCGCAGAACATAGTTCTTGTTGTTTCGTCGCGCGTCCCAAACGGATAACAATTATTTATTATCCAAATTATGAATCTTCGTAATTGACTGGGCAAATAAAGGCGATGTATGACATGAATAGGAAAAAAGGGGGATCTTAGGAAAAATTGGGAATCTCCCCCCTTTTTTTACAATTCCGTAGTGTAATACGTAATATAATAAATATTAATATCGTACATATATATCTGTTCCTACTCTATATCATACATATTACTCTATGTCATACATATCATAAATATAGATTGATATATCAATCATTTCCTCAAGCGGGTATCTTGAGCTACCCATGAATTAATTATTTTATTGGAATAAGATTCATGGGCTTAATTTTGAATTGATTGAAATTAAAAAAGAAAAAGCGACTCTTTGAACTTTGAAATTCAAACAAAGCATTATTTTCTTATTTCTTATTTGTACTCAATGATGACCTTCCATGGATTCACCTATATAAGCCGCGGCTAAGGTTGCAAAAATGAGAGCTTGAATACCGCTTGTGAATAATCCGAGGAACATCACAGGTATAGGAATCACTAAAGGTACTAAAGAAACAAGAACAACAACTACTAATTCATCGGCCAATATATTCCCGAAAAGTCGAAAACTAAGTGATAAAGGTTTTGTGAAATCTTCTAAGACATTAATTGGTAAAAGTATTGGAGTTGGTTGAATATATTTACCGAAATAACCCAATCCCTTTTTAGTAAGGCCTGCATAGAAATATGCCACTGAGGTGGGTAAAGCTAAAGCAACAGTAGTATTTATATCATTCGTGGGTGCAGCTAACTCCCCATGAGGTAACTGTATGATTCTCCAAGGTAAAAGAGCACCTGACCAGTTAGAAACAAAAATAAATAGGAACAGAGTTCCAATAAAAGGAACCCAAGGACCATATTCTTCTTCTCCAATTTGAGTTTTGCTCACGTCTCGAATGAATTCAAGAACATATTCGAAAAAATTCTGACCGTCGGTCGGGATAGTTTGTGGATTCCGAACGGCTATAGCGGCTGAACCTAATAAGATAGCAATTACGACCCAGGAAGTTATAAGTACTTGGGCATGCACTTGGAAACCCCCTATTTGCCAATAGAAATGTTGGCCTACTTCCACGCCGGATATCTCGTATAACCCCTTTAGTGCGTTGATGGAACATGGTAGAACATTCATATTACCCTCTGACAGAAATGGAACTTAAGAAGGAATTATTTTGATTCAACCATTTATACTAATTTAACTTAACCATATATTTCAGATATTAATTAATGAATTAATCACGTAATATATCCCCGGCAATGAAAATCTCCTTTTTCACATTCAGGAATAGTAAGAATAACCGATTCAATGAATCTCTGGGTTTTCCGAAGCGAAGTAATTGACTTATCTTATTATTAATCAACGACTTCTTATATAGCTAGAACGTCCCTGACAAATTGCGGATACTAATTTGTTAAGAATCAATCGGATGGAAGCTATAGCGTCATCGTTGGCTGGAATCGGAATATCTGCGAGATCTGGATCACAATTTGTATCGATTAAACAAATAGTTGGAATACCCAAAGTGACGCATTCTCGAAGGGCCGTATATTCTTCTTGCTGATCAATGATGATTACAATATCGGGTAACCCCGTCATATATTTGATACCGCCCAGATATGTTTGAAAGTGAGATAATTGTCTCTTCAATATTGCTGCATCCCGTTTCGGGAGACGACTGAGTTGCCCCATCTCGGCTCTCACTCTCAAGTCCCTGAACTTCTGAAGCCTCGTTTCCGTAGTAGACCAATTCGTTGACATACCACCGAGCCATTTTTTATTGACATAATGACACCGAGCCCTTATTGCAGCTGATGCTACCGAATCAGCTGCCTTATCTTTCGTACCAACTATTAGGAAGTGTTTTCCTCTACTTGCTGCGTCAAAAACTAAATCACAGGCTTCTGATAAAAAACGAGCAGTTCTCGTAAGATTTGTAATATGAATACCTTTACGCTTTGCAGAGATGTAAGGTGCCATTCTAGGATTCCATTTCCTAGTACCATGACCAAAATGAACCCCCGCTTCCATCATCTCTTCCAAATTGATGTTCCAATATCTTCTTGTCATTTATCCCCACACTTCCTCCAAAAAAAAGAGACGAGGTACCCTGAAATAAATAATTGTTCCAATGGAACCTTCTACCGCGGGTTAACCGTTGATACACGGTCCAAGCTTCATTATGAATTCCTTTACCCTTGGTTTCGATATTCTCTTTATTAACAAATGACCATTATATTAGCTTAGCTAATAATGAATCCGCTCTTATGAACGATTGGATTAGATCCCATAGCATAGAATGGTTGTTCTGATGTATTATGGAAACTCTTTGGCTTTGGGATGCAAGAACAAAATAATTCTCTGTGGTGGAACAGAATATCTCTCATTTCCCCCCCGAAAAAATTCTTCTTTTGTATTTCCAAAGGAATGTTGTTGTATTCCCTTGAACGGTGAACGAATCGTTTGAATCCGGTACCAACGGGTATCATCCCCCCAAGAACAACATTCTCTTTCAGACCTTTCAACCAATCAATACGACCCCGGAGAGCGGCTTTTGCTAAAACTCGAGCGGTTTCCTGAAAACTAGCTTCTGATATGAAACTTTGAGTATTCAGAGATGCTCTCGTTATTCCCAATAAGACGGCTCGGTAACAAATAGCCTCTTCCAAAGCACGACCTGCTCGTTCTGCTCGCAACAATCCGATTAGTTCCCCGGGTGAAAAAACATTAGACATTCCATCTTCTGAAACCAACACTTTTGATGTTATTTGTCGTACAATAATCTCTATATGCTTATTATGAATCTGTACCCCCTGGGATCGATAAACCTTTTGGATCTTATTAACCAAAGAAATACGACTTTGCGCTATGGTGAGTTCAGCACCAATCAGGAATCCCCAAGGAATTCCAAGAATTCCTGTTATATGTTCGTTCCAACCTTCAACCCTTTTTTCTAGGTTCATCGATATTGAATCAATCGAACGAACTTCTAACACTTGTTCAACCTTTGGAAGGCCGTGAGTTATATCACCAGATCTCGATTTTTCATATATAAATGTAACTAATGTATCTCCTTCGTAAAAGATTTCTCCATAATCACCATGAACGGTTGCTCCTCGGGTCGCCAAATAGGGTTTAGCTGATCTTATTATGAAAGAGTCAAGATAAACCATTATAACTTGACCAGATTTTATGCGTGTTCCGTGTTTGGATAGACATACATTTTCACAAATAAACTGTCCGAGGCTCATTATTCTGGTTGTGGATGTCTCCTCACAATAATCGTGAGGGAGAAAGCACGAACCGAATAGATTAAAAATGATGTCACTGCATGGATTTGCATTAGAGATTCTCCCGTTTTCGTCCACTAAATAATACTTAAGTAGTTGGAAAGTCTGTTTTGGATTATTATTATCCAGTATTAAATATTTATTTAACAAGATCTCATTATGAGTTATTGAATGATAAGATGGGGAAAAATTATGAATTTTAGGTACAGTACCTAAGGGACCCAACAAATTAAGAATTGGAATCGGGGTATCCTCTTTTTCTTGAATTGATTCTTTGGTCACATTGTGATATTTCGAAACATTGATGCGAGAACAATTAGATGATGAAAAAACTATAAGAGATTGGCCTTCTTTATTTCTATTAAGAAATGTACGAACGGTTCCTTGATGTTGACTAAGTGATTGAATTTTAACCTTGGAAGAAAAAAGATTGGTATTGGCGCAATATGACCCAGTATCAGGAATCACTGAACCTGGTCTATCATTCCTCTTTCCGGTATACAAAATAGGAGACTTCACCAATTCAATTCTTATGAAATATCGAATCAGATCATTTGCCCTTACTTCAGCAGAAGAAGCCTGAACCTTTTCTATAGAACCTTTTCTGTCTTGGTCCCAATTCAATACTAAACAAGTACGAACCAATTGAATACTTGTATGGGAAATTCCTCGAATTGGTTTGCCATCCCCATAAAGGATATAATTGACAACTTGGAGTCGCAAATTATCCTTTTCCTGTAACATATCCCCAGGGAAAAGCGTTACTAGATTTATCCCATCAGCTATTTCATATGTCACTACGGGTCGTACTGAAACAAAATATTTTTTCTTGATAGGTGTGATCCGTTGGACATAGACCCAATTTTTCCCTTCCCAATTTTTCCCCTTTGATCCCTTATCCATTTTTTTTCTTGCTCCTGGTGGTATCAAGATGCCAATGTGTCGGGATATCTTATCTGTTTCTCCAGGAAAATGGATACCTCCAGAAAAGATTTTCAGTTCAATCTTTTTTTTTTTTTTTTCTATTCGGACCAATCCACCTATTTGGCTTCTTGTATTAAACGTAATTCGTGTATCTACTCCAATGATACTATTGTTCCGTACCATTATGGATGAAGACCCGGGCAAGATATGGACTTCTTCGGGAATGACAAAAAATCGATCTACTTTCATTTGGTATTTCGGTCTAGATTCTTTTGGTCTTCGATACTCAATCAGACCCTCTTTTTTGACGATTGAATCGACCTCTATGATGCCATATTTGGTAATTCCCGAACTGCTTCTTCTGTATCGTGGATCGTCGAAATAAGCAAAAATACTATTTCTACGTAAAATACCATTTGCGGGTATTTCAACCGTGATACTAGTACTAGAATGAGGCGTTAATTCCTTCTCCCGTTCCGGATCATATTGGAATGGTATGATGAATCTATTTCTTCGCCTCTTCGCCAATAAATAAGAATTCTCTTGGAGAATGGCGGGATATATGAAATCCCCATCACCATTGGATATGACTCGCTCAGATCCTGCTGCATAATCAGAAATCCTTCGCCCTTTTCTCGCCAGGGGATCCGAGCCAAACAATTTGTGTCTCACTCGATTATTATTCACCGAGAAGTCAGAAATGGATCTCTCTTGGACAGAAAGAGATTGAACATTCATTTGATCTTGATCCTTGTGGAGTGAAAAAGGCACTAGACTGGATTTGCACGGACCCCCCGATAAGATCCATAAATGACTTGTTTTGGGTAAGAAATGAACATTACCGTGTGTATATTCAGGTGCATGGTACACACCGGTACTCCAATGCATTTCTCCCTCTGAGTCAGAATAAATATGTTTTCGAACCCTCTCTTTAAAATGGAAAGTGGATGTTCCAGCACGAATCTCAGCAATCACTTGTTCTGATTCCACATATTGATCATTTTGAACCAAAAGAAAACTTTTTGGTGGAATATTCACACTATGTATAATATCCTGACTCTCAATAGTCACATATAGGTCTACATAGCAGAGAAAGGCAGGATGTCCATGACGTGTGCGTGTGGGATGAACCAAATCCTCATTGAATTTGATTTTTCCATTAGAAGGAGCTCGTACATGTTCCGCAGTACCACCTGTGAATACTCCACCGGTATGAAAAGTTCTTAATGTTAGTTGAGTCCCTGGTTCTCCAATGGATTGACCCGCAATAATACCTACTGCTTCTCCCAATTCAACCAGGTCACCATGAGTGGGACTCCGACCATAGCATAATCGACAGATCCAAGATGCACTTCGGCAAGTGAAGGGAGTTCGAATATATATTGGCTGCGCCCGAGAGGTCATGAATCGATTGACAAGCCCAATCCCAATATCTTGATTTCTGGTAGCAATGCATCGTAGACCTAGATATACATCGTTTGCTAATACGCGACCTATTAGCGTTTGGATAAAAATTCTTTCCGTCATCCCCTTTCGAAGACTCACGGAAATACCTCGGGTACTTCCACAATCCGTTCTACGTACAACAATATGTTGAACTACTTCAACAAGTCTACGCGTGAGGTATCCAGCGTCTGACGTTCGTACAGCAGTATCCACAACTCCTTTGCGGGCTCCGTAGCAGGAAATTGTATATTCCGTTAAAGAAAGTCCTTCGCGTAAATTGCTTTGAATGGGTAAATCAATCATTTGTCCTTGGGGATCTGACATTAATCCTCTCATACCTACTAATTGGTGGACCTGAGATGCATTTCCTCTAGCTCCAGAATAGGACATTATATGGACTGGATTTGAAGGATCAGTCATCTTAAAATTAAGATTCATTTCTTGTCTCAAATATTCACTTGTGGCATACCATATCTCGATTGATTGACGTAATT